ACCAAATAGGATAAGTCCTAACTAAATTCCGTGGTCATTCCTGGCGTATTGGATTGGACAGGTAGTTGAATTCGAAGCAGCTCTTTCGCTGGTCAAAAGCAAAAGCTTCACTCAATTACATCGACCCTTGCAATCTTTCCAGTAGTTTAAGCTTTCGAAGCAGCCCATTAGTCTATTCTGTCTGTCTTTCTATGAGAGGGAGGGTATGGCTTGATTCCGGATGGTTGTTACCACAATAAAGATAACAACCGCTAGCATTAGATCAAAAGAGAATCATTTTTTCTTTCCTCTCAATGCAACGGTTGGGTCTGGTTATAGGTACCATCTATTCTTAACCTTGCCCGTCATGGCCCAATCATGTATAGGCCGTACCAAGGCCTGATACAAGGGTGAGCCAATAGCGAATAACTTTTTCTTCCCTGCTCCCTCGACCTTCATTCCCATCCTGCCAAGCTGAGGAATTCAATTCTATCTAACCACACTGTGGCAAATCGATACAAGTAGCTAAACAGCTTGCTATACCATAACAAGGCATCTCTGGCCGAACGGTTAGGAAAGACTACGGCGCCTGGGTAAAAATCCCAAAGTTGACTCTCTTAGAGCTACTGCACATAGAATAGGAAGTGGATTGGTTCTTTCTTCTTCATTACAAAGAACCGATCGGGAAAAACCACTATTTCTAATAGATAGTTGTTCTCATTGAACGAGGATTTTATGCTTACATTACAGGGTGGTGGGTGAGCATGCTGCTAGGTGAGCCGGAAAAGCTGCCTGCTATACCGGATAAAGAAGTGCAAAGGGGAGGCACAGCAGAAAGACTTCTGGAAGGGACAGTTAATTTCGTACCTTCGTAGAAAGGTTGGGGGAGGAAGAACTCTCGGACCTGCCGACCTGTGCTCTGATGGTGATGATAAGCCCAGAACTACAGGAGCTAAACCCGGAACTCTCCGCGCTCCACAGATCGTGCTTCCCAACTCCTTCTTGGGACCCTTAGAGCTGGACCTATTTACAGACTCGATCATTGACCGAAAGTCCAAAAAAGCGAAATGGGGTACCCGCTCAAAAAGGTCAAACAGTTTTCTACCCTAATTCTCATAAGAGAAGAAGAGCAGATCTTTCAATCTGAATTTGGAGATCGAGAAAGCCGGTTCATAACGCATACTTGGCCCGGTTAGCAAAATGGACTTGCGGAGGTTCAACAATTTCCCCTGCGTACATTCATTTCGCATTTCTTAATTGGGAATGTGCTCGTCTCTCCATCCTTTTTTCAACCTTCTCTTTTTCCTATAACTATTCCATTTTAGGGACCTCTTCTGGAAATCCTGTTTTCAGCCAGATCTTGGGGAAATCCTTCCTTTTGAGTGGGGTCAGCGAGGAGCGTAGCGGAGCTCCAACCCGTGCAGTTCCAATCCTTTTCTTTTGCGCGCCCAACCTATATATGCTAGAAAGCTGGCGTAGCGATGGCAGGGGAAAGATGTCTTTTCGACTTCTCCACCGGGAAGAAACTCTAAGAGGTACGGAGTGCTATTTGGCAAATGCGATAAGGAATGCGAGCCTTTTTCCCGAATAAGAAATGCGAAATGTTATCGCAAATGAGTTCTAAGCAGGGGTCTCTTTCTTTTTCTTTCGCTGGGAGCAGGGCCCCCCAACAATTGCTTGGGAGCCTACTGTATTGTATGCCTATTTTGCGGGAGATACTGCTTGCATTTCCGCTTTTAGGTGCGTAGCTCTTTCTTTCCCCTTAGAAGGGGATAGTGAATCTAATCTAGAAACCCATTTTCGGAACTAGGTTAGCTTAATCGGGGTAAGAATTCTTAATGCTATTACCTCTTTCTCTTAATACTAGGCTGTAGGCAAGGTTTAGAGAAGACAAAAGGCTTAACAGCTCCTCATTTCTCACTTTAGCCTTTAAGAGCCTCGTCCTGCTGCGGCGCACCTATCCTAGTATTCGGGGGGAGAATGAAAGTCTGTATTCGGTTATTCAGGAAAGAAGAAATGAAAAAGAGACCTCTGCTCTTCTGTACCGGCTAGCTTCCTGCCCTCAACCTATAGGTCATAGTACGCAATTTTAAGTAATCATTAAAGTGTTTAATCGGATTCACCTTTACCTTTGCAGCCTGAAGCTGGCCTTTCCTCATGAAGACTTGGTAAGCCAACTAAGAATATGTCGTTGATTACCTAGTTCGGGGATAAAGCAAGGAACAGGCATACCATCGGTAGTAGGTAGGCTCTTTAAAGGAAAAAGAGGAAATGCGCGAAAGAATAGAGAACTAAATGGTTACTTTTCCTGAAAATCCTTTTTATTGTGTTGTGGCACATCCCCTCTCCCTATCTGAAAACTAAAGTTCCATTGCTTGAGTCGTGCCTATCTTTAGAGCCATCTTGAACCCTATCGCTTCTAAACTATGCTCTTCCCTAAGTTCTACCCCAATCCTACCTTTTATTACTAAACTAAACTCTTTTTTTATTGTATTCTTTACAAGCCCAAGTCTGTCACTCGGTCCCCTTGCTTCAAAGGTACATGAATTGGTTTCCTTTCTTCTTCGACCACTGGTCGAGCTACCACATGTAGTCACCTATCCACCGAGATAGCTTAACGCCCAAAAGGCACCTTTCCTTGACTAGGGTCTAGCATGGTAAGTTAGACTTTCGACATGATATATAGAACGTATTCAGTCAGTTCTCATCGCATGTGGAAAATCGTACTCTTCTATTGATCTATCTCCCGTCCTTCTCTCCTACTAAAGCCAAAGAGAAAGAGTTCCCATCGTATCGCCTATTCTGCTATCTGTGGCTCATTGGGCACCGAAAGGCCTATATGAGACTTGGTCTTAGAAGTGCATCCTTTACTGCCATTCCTATAGTACCTATTTCAAAGGCTTATCTTAAGCTATCAAGACATTTTTCATTTAAAGTTTTGATTGAATGGCTTGTCTACGGATCCGTCGGAGCAAGCGGTTAAGGTCAAGGGCAAGAATAAGATGACTCCCCGGAAGAGGCTCAGGTGGCCCTGTCTCAGCCTTAATAAGCAATTGAATCCTCTGTGATTCAATCACCTCTACATCTTAGAATGTCGGTATCGAGGAAAGACAAGACTTACTTATAGGTTAATAAAAAGTTTCCAAGAGAGATAGATTTTGTGAATCTAAAGACATAGAAGGTTTTTGAACTGTCCCACTCGTATACCAGCCAAAGTTAGGTAAAGAGGCTTTCTTTGGCTTCTGCACTTAAAAGTCCCTTCTTTTATTCAAGATAGCTTTAATTCAATTAGGGCGCTCATCGAACTCCCTAACTATTACAATTTAATGGAGGATGCTGTTTTCTTTTTTAGATCCACTAAGTCAGTATGTCAAATCTTCGCAGGGGACTCAAACAACCCTACTTGAAACCTCCTTCTTCAAAGAAGAGTATCCTGTTAAACAGCCTATACCAATTTGCTACCTCTTTTTCTGCTAAGCGAAATCAATGTTCCATCTTTCGACTGGCTTATTGATTATCAATCTTGTCAGAAGCAAAAAGCATTTCTCTTTCGCTGGGCGCCCTTTACAAACAAACAATAATGAGCCTCGTACTATCGGTCGAGCAACTTCTATAACCTCTCATCTAGTTTCTACTTTGCTGAAAAAGTGGGACTCCTCTTTGGCTGAAACTGAAACTTCTTCCCTAGCCTCTGAAGATTCACTTCTTCTAGTTCCACTTCGCTAGTCGAGTCAGTTCCAAGACTAAAGAGTAGTTTACCAAACTCCGAAGAATCGGAACTGGCAACACGTCAGTCATCTTCCCAAAACGTCACTCAACTCAGAGTGAAGAGCTTAAAAGCCCCTAATGGCATTAGCTTCGGTGGAGTTAGCCCCTGCTTTTGCTTAAGACGCCTTTCCGGCAACTTCTGAGTCAGGCTGGTTTAGTTCAAAACCGTAACCACCTTCGGCTGGTAAACTAGACCTTCGGTCTTGTCCCTCAACTTCTTAGTTTTAAGTGGATGTGGATGAGGACGGAGACCACTCATCTTCTTTCCAAAGCCTATTAAATAGAAAGAAGTGGCCCATGAGCTTTGGTGCTTTGCTTGAGTCAGTCCCCCCTCTTGGGTTAAGCCCTTACCTGCCCGGCTTGACTGACTTGATCTGACTCAATTAGTACAGTACCCTTTTCCTTCTTAGGAAAGCTTCCACTCTGATCCTTAAGTCAACTTACCTCTCGCTCTCCGTCTCCGTGGTCTCGCTACCAATCGAGGTAGGCCTAGGCCCCCTTCCTTTTTCGGCGTGGAATCTCGATTCGATGATTGGTATTAGCGTATAAGAGAATAGAGTGGAAATTTCCTACTCGATCAGTTGATAACGAGAAGAGTCTAAACGGCCACATCAGGTTCGAATCTAGAATGAAAACAAGGGTCGTACCACCGACTAGAGATAGAAGGGGAAAGGTAGTCAATAGCGAGTCGGAGGTTTTCGAAGAGTTGGACCAAACCATATCCAGATCTTACCTGCCATATCCAGCCAGGCTGGGTTCCCCAACCCCAAGAAGAAAGACAAAGGATCAGTCCAATAACGAGGTCAAGATCTGTTCTTACCAGTACCGACGAAATGGAGAAAGTTCCCGGAGGGAACGCAATCTAATACATTAGTTGGTGTAGCCGAAGAAGAGGATCTCCCTTTTTTGGACCCCCATTGGTCTTCCGCGAGACCAGACCCATAGCTAGTGAGTGCCCGGTGGCTAAGAAGCTTGATCACTTTGTTGAATAAAGCAAGTTGACGTGATGATCGAATCTGGGTGAAGTGTCGCTACTTGGCCCAGCGTTATCGAGAAAAGGGTTTCTTTCCTTAGTCTTGTGGAAGTCTTTGTTCCGTTAGTTCTTTCTTCTCCTTGTATTCAGACTAGGAGCAAGTGTATAAATCTCTGTTTCGAGGTAAAAAACTTGATCAGTCGGTTAAACAACCGCTGCTGCCTATGCCGCTATCTCTACCACCGGTGCCCTTGCTAACTAGTCAGACCAAGCCTTTAGATGTATCGGTGGTGTGACCTTGCCTCGCTTGTTAAAGGCCAGTTTCGCTTTCGGTAAAGAGTTAATAAAGCTTTTACTTGAAAGAGAAAGAACAACCCATTCTATGAAACAATATCTTTTATACTAGAATCGGAAGATTTAGGGAGACACAAGAAGTTGAGCTTGGGCTAAGACGAAGCACAAAGGTTGATCTGCAGAAGACGGTTCCGGGGGGAGGTTTGGAACCCTGAAGTACAGAGAAAGCCACAGGTTACGCATAAGTCACGGAGGAAAAGAAAGCAAAGCGTCACGGGTGTTCCTATGAAGCAGATGATGTAAGCTTCTAGTTATAGAGTTATAGAAAGCCACTCTCATGCGCTTACACCTAGAGGTCATGCTCTAGTCTGGTAGTTGACTCTCTTGTCTTGCGAATCCTGTACTAATTCAGTAAGCGGGATGGCCTATTGAGGCGTTACCATAGAGCGGCTAGTTTTTTTTTCTTGCTTAGCAGAGGTGAAGCTAAGCAGACATGTGATTTCAAAGAGTTCAGGGCAAATAGGCCCAGTCTGATAGTTATTGGCTGAGAACATAGAGCGGGGAAAGTGCTTAGTGGTTCCCTAAGAGCAGTTACCTCCTGTCCCGGAAAAGCCTAACCTGTCTAGCCGGAAAATGCCGCCTTTTTCTTACCTTCAATAGAGAAGTTCTAACACTGCAAGGTGTTCTTCTGGGAGTGTTGCATGCCCAATCTAAATCTTTCTTAGACTCTACCCCTTACAGAGAGAATAATACAAACTTAAATACCCGAAACTCCAACGGAAGAACTCCGGCAAAGACTTCCACTATGAGCTTGATTGTTCCGCTTAGGGCCCGTAGGAAGCCTTAGACTGATTACACCGGGACAAATGACTATATCCGGATCCGGAAAACTTCTACTCTGTCACCCTTTCCCGCGGCCGGAAGTTTACTTTTTTAATCGAGATTAGTTTGGAGGCTACGCTTCTTAGTACAAGTTCCGACTGATCTCTTTCTTGTTTCATCTTTTATATTAACCCGGGGGAGGTCCTCGAGCCCTGTCTGAGGCCAGCAAGCTTTTGGACATTGAATGTACAGTCGAGGAGGACTGAACAGATGTAGAGGATCCTGACAGGAAAGCACACCTTGAAGAGTTTACATCTGAGATTGAAGATGATGTCAACAAGGTGGAGAAGTGAAAAGATTCGCCGCGGGAAGGCCTGCAATCCTAACAATCTGCCCAGAGTAGGGTTGTAAGTAGCCAGTCCTACCTTTACATTCAAGTCGGATAACAGGAAAGGAAGGGAATGAGCCGAGGCCAGGAACTCCAATACCTTCGGAAAGAAAAATCCTTAGGTCGGGGGAGCTGGTAGACCAGGACAAAGAAATTTCACCTTTTCACAATACAAATAAAGAAGGCTAGGACATTGGGACTAGACCCGGAACACAGGAGATCTCTTTCACTTTTCTAATACGTAGAAGAGGAAATGAAACAATTCTCATTGCCTCGGGAGAAGTTCCAAGCCGGTGGTATAGAGATCTGAGGGAAGGTGGAAGAGGAAAAGGTTAGAAGTAGCTCGACTGAAAGGAGCGAGTGGAGTATACGTAACGAGAGTTGGAGAGGAAAGGCGATAAAGCCCAAGCGCTCTAGACTTATAAGGCGAATCAAATAGAGTCAGTTTAAGTCTTGGAGTTCCCGCACCCTGCTATGTAGTCGGCGTAGAAATGAAGGACTCCTCCTTTTACAGCACTAGGAGCATTTCATTTGCTTGAGAGAAAAAATACAAAAACTACGTTACACTACGTAACATATTGGCACTGGGACACACATCGATTAGTTCATAGGTGTTATCGGCGACCGGCAGAGATGAGCTCAATTTATCCTACGGCTTAGGGTGGTTACGAGTACGGTGTTGGACAGAGTGGGCTTCTCTTCTACTAGGGTTGGAGGCATTCATTGGGTGTAGCATCAAAAGGAGCAGGACCATCCATGCAGCCGAACCAAGAGCTACGTATACGCCTGGACTTGTTGCATTGCATCGAGCTCATGGAACCGGTTTGCAGCCTTACGCAGCCCCTTAGCCACAAGTACCTTTGCTTCACCACAGACACCGAACTCATAAGTGCTATATAGATCCCCCCTACGTAAGCCAGGAGTTAAGTAAGAAGCAGGACTCCAATTGGTGTTAAGCAGTTAAGCACCACATACGCTAGCTACAGGGATATGAGTTGAGTTCGGCATCGGATGAGCGACAGGTGTTCAATGAGCAACAATGCTTCTCCACCACGCTAAGAGTAGAACTGCCGGACCGTTCCTACCACTGCAGTTATCATCATCTAACTACTCCTCTTCCAGTTCGAATCGAATGGGAGTTGGCCGGTGTTGGAACAAAATGCTTGGCAGGCGAAGTCGTGGAATTCGGTAGGTACGTCGCTTTGGCTTCTTTAGAAAGAAATGTCTTTCTGGTTGGCTAGTCAACGGCTGGCTCTTGAATGAGTGGGCTTGCTTTGGTACAATAATAAGTACAAGCCAATAAGAGCGAATCTTTGCTGTACTCTTTTTTTGCTTGTCATTGGATTGGAAGCCGCAGGCGATTCCTTCTTGCTTGTGGTTCAGGTCCTACAAGTGGGTATGTGACTGGTGCGTGCTTTTTACGTATTAGCAACTTATGCTCCTATTAGTGTTGATACTAGGTATGGATCAACTGCTGGGTATTGATCTAACACTAGATTTGCTGCTAGGTCTACTGCTTGCTTTGCATATGGCGTATATGGATCACGAAGGTCTGGGTCACGCTCACGAACGTCAGAATCAGGCTCTCGATCACTACTCTCAACTCTCAGAATCTAATCTGGATCTCGGCCGAAGCAACCAGTTCCAGCAGCAGCTGTGATGGTTACAGCGGTTCGGCTACTTCACTGCTTGAGTGAGGAGCGGGAATCACTGTTTACCGGGAAGAGAAGGAAGAAAAAGCAGCTTTAAGAGAGGAAGTAAGCGGCAGTGCTCTCGCATCGGTTTGAAGCGGCTGTAAGTTTTAGGTTAACTGTCAGTCGACGAAGAGAGCAGCAGTAAGAAAATCCTCGTAGACGCAGGAAGCTGCTAAGAGAGCTAGCAGACAATAAGCAGCAGCAGTCGGGTTTATGCATGAAAGCATAGGGGAAGGAAAGCAGCGGTTAGAAAAGAAGCAGTAAGCAGCTGTCAGAAGTGGTTAGCGGTAGTCGATAAAAATGATTCGTTAAGTTGTGCGAAGGACAATTGTATTGCCTCGAAATATTACTTTATGAACAGGGATGCTGCACACACAGCAAAGGCTTTGGACTTTAAAACCTCCTTTTAACCTCCGACTCTATTGGATGACTTGCTTGTTTCGCTTGCCCCCTCTTTGAATGTGTATAGTTCGAGCAAGGAAATGGCTAGCTGGGCCAAGGAACCACAATGAACGGGACGACAGAAGTTCCACATAAGAATACGAGCAAAGAGAACTTTTATTTTTCGTGCATGCAAGGCTGCTCACCTCACCAATACAAATGATTGTACAGTCCCTCAAGGGATAATAGATTAGCAAAGCTAGTCGATTCCAGATCAATGCAAGGCTCATATGGAACAAAAGCCACAAAAATGTTATTATGATTTCATTCCAACCCGTCCTAGAAGACTGAAGTCCGGACTTCATATACCGTTGGTATATCTCATCTTTCATGCCTCTAAGTTCAGAGAGGTACAAAGGGGTAGAAGTTATTTGTCTTTTCCGAACCAACCCTATAAATTTCTTATATCTTTCTCTCGAGGCTGTTTAAGAGTCAGTTGAGGGATAAGGAGATTGGCAGCTTACAGGTATTGTTGTTTGTACCTCTTACCATCCCCATTCAGATCTCTCGCCATCGGGACCTCTCTAGGAGGTATAGAGTTCTTAGTCTTTTTGGTTCCAGTTGAACGACGACTAGAAAGACCACGAATGAAACCAATCGACTTGAAAAGAAGTTGGCGATTGGGCTTAGCCTCATCGTGAGCACGCACTCCAACTTCCTAGAGGATGCGGGGTCTATATTTATACCATAGAATCTTGGCCGTCGACAGTGGGAAAACGTTGAGCCCTGCCCCGCCATCAATCAAGACTTCATAGATCTCGGCTTCGTACCTTGATTCCTCTGATGTAAAGAGGCCCCACATGAATTCCTGCTAGAGCATCTTTCTATATGGGTTGCAAGGCTGTAACTATCCCAAATTGAATAAATGTCTGCATCTAAATCTTCGCTGGATCCTGGATCTTTGAACTACTATATTATGTATTAATATACAATGATTTACGAGAGTCCTTCTAGGCTTCACTAGGTTAAGTTCTATTTGTGGACGAGAAAAAGAAAATTATTCAAATCTTTCAGTGAACTTACCGACCGGTTCACCGGACAAAGGTTCTATTCGATAGTGAATTTAGCATAATCTTGTCTTAAGCCCTTCTTTCAATTGCGCGCTATATGGTTTATTCTCTTTTTCAATGGGGCTCTTTTCAAATGGAGCATTAGGACTTTTTATAGTGATACCTGAGACCTCTCTAGCCAAGCTAGGCTCGGTCACCTGAGGCACGCTGTAGACCATTTATGCCTTTGTTACTGATTTTGGTATCTTTGCATTTTCTCTTCTTACCGTGGTCTGTCTTCGGTATTTTGTAGTTCACGTGCTAGCTCGTCCTGAGGGCTCTATCAAGTAGTCATGCGGAGTGTGCAAGCCACTAAGTTAGGCTAAGGCTTTTTGGAGTGAAAGTGTAGATCGTTCACTAAACTCGAGAAAAGGGGAGCGCTCTCTCTGAAAGAGACGTAGGTTTTCTTTCTTTTTCTTCGGTACGACACCCTCGTCCTACCAGCTTCACGAATTCCTATCTATCAGCCTATGTTGGTTTGAAACAATGAAAGAACTTTTTATAATTCAATGATTTTGCATTAGTCCATCAATCCTCTGTCAAGGTAAATAGGAGGGTTCTTAATTTATTTAATAATAATTGAGCGAGGGTAGATCTCTACTCAAACTCAATCCAAATAAAAGTTCCCGTCTCGATTGTGGCGTGTTGACGAAATCCAAGGACTCTTTTCTGCACTAATTGGATTTCATCAAGTAGCAGATATTTTTATTTTATAATAAACTTAATTCAGAAGAATCTGTTTTTGGAAGAATTTTTACTATATATAAGGGAGGAGTTCTCCTATATTCATTTCGCGCCACTCCCTTTCCCTTGAGTGATAGCTAGGTCTTGTTCGGATGCTTTCACTAAAACTAAATAAGATAAGCCTTTGCATCGGGATGATTAAGGCACTTGAGCAGCAATTAAGGATTTCCATTGGAAGCAGAGAGAGGTTCGAAGCATAATCGAACTCTCTAAGACCAGGTGAGAGGAATTTATAGTCACACTAGCTCAGGCTCAGTACGATGCATAAGATGAGGAGAAAGCATGCAAGATATAGAGGTGCCCCATATTTAAGACGTAGGTGGAGAATGCCATCCGTGGATAAAGGAAATGGTAGAGGAGACTCAAAGTTTACTAGTACACGGGGATGGCCTAAGTAGGTGGAACAGGATCCAATACACCTATCCCTGCAATTGGTTTTAAATTCCCCTTTTCAAAGGTTACAGAAAGGCTTAGTTTAGAACTAATCCAAGGGATTCATCAGTAGAATAGAGCAACTGAAAGTAGATCAAGGAGGTGCCGCCCAAAGACGAAACTTAGGTAATTCTCACATGAGGCGCAATATGCCATTGATTAGAAGAACGACAAATCCCCATCTGAATAAGGTTACCGATGAAAGCTAGGTAGGGTTCGCTTGTTTTAGGTATGGATGCGGTGCGGACCACCCTATCTGTAGCCAGAAGAGATCCAAGAGTTTTTTCTTTCTGTCCTTAATTTGGGACCTTTTTCCGATGCCTTACAAAGACAAAGATGAGATCTCAAAAAGAAATAAAATCTTTTATGTAAGCTGATACATAGAGAAGGCACACCAGAGGGCGGATCGTATCCCTTTATTGTATTGTAGCGCTTTACCCAAGCTATGTTAGACCCCGGTTTAGCAAGAGTTCGGAATCGGAACTAGTTCTTTTCCGCAGCTACGAATAATTTATTCTCTTTTTACTAGTCGAGGGGGTGCAGAATGATTTCCTCCTAAGCTTGAACACTTTTAGGAAAGTCCAGGCCCGGGCTTTAGCTATTCCTGATGATCCGGCTGGGCAAGCTAATCCGTAACTAAAGCAAGGCTACTCTTGCGAATCAAGCTAGTTTGTCCATATATCTTGTGCAGTCAAGCTATGGATATTCAATTAATTCATGCTGATCGACGGGTGTTGAGTGAACTTGTCTAGAACCGCTTGCTTGAAGGAAACATCTCAAAACTAAAGCAATAAAAATGCCACCTACTTCAATGAAAGGCATGAAGCTCACCTGAGCACAGTAAAAAGTCAACGGAGGCCTAGCCTTTTAGTCTTTCTTATCGAATTCAAGTTCTTGTTGTATGAATGTTCGCCCTGCCCCAACACCATGATCGAAATAAAAAAAAGGACTTACTGCCCTTCAGTAGCCGTATTCAGTACGATCTCTTGCCGGGAATAGGAGGTCTATTTTTAGAAACCGGTTACCATCGGTCTTATGTCTCCACCATGCACTCCTAGCAGACGTTTCATAGGAATAGAAACCTCGAGATATTGCAGGAAATCCGTTTATGGATTAATAAAAGCCCTCTTCCGAACTTGCCAACAAAAGCAGATCGGTTTGGGAATCCTCAAGTTTCCCACTCAAGCTCAAGAATGCGAGTTCAAACTGCGCGTATTCTGCCTCTATTTCCATTTTTTCTTAAATAGATTCCCTCACTTCTCGCTCGAGACGAGATCTGGATCGGGGATAGCTACTTAACTTATTATGAAATGACATATGCAAGGATGTAAGTAGCTATCTTCTTTTCCGCTGGTACACTGATGTTGGTAGTACCTGTAGTAAGGAGCGAAGCGGTAGACTATGGGCAAGAAAGCCTAGAGTTCATAATTAGAGTGACGATTCTCGGCACCTATCAAAGTCATGTAATCCCTGTGTACTTGTTATCGAAGCAGCACCCCTTTTGAATTCGATGCTTTACTTTCAGCTCAGAGAATTTACTTCTTCGGTCGTTCAGAGATGTAGGGGTTGCCGCTCCTATGCGGTGGGTTCGACTCCCTAACGACAAATTTCGTCTAGTATAGAATAAAGATTGGGGCTGCCCATCATCTATTAAAGAAGCCGCCCTTCTTTCCTTTGTGCATCTTTCTTTTTCCCATGCTGTTAGTTGGTTAACAACCAAGAAAAGCTTTCGTTTAGTTCTAAGTCTCTCTTTTTTTGGGGGGAGCGGATAAATGATATGGAGTTCAACGAGTATGCAGGCTAGAAAGATGCTATTTGCTGCTATTTTATCTATTTGTGCATTAAGTTCGAAGAAGATCTTAATCTATAATGAAGAAATGATAGTAGCTGCTTGTTTTATAGGCTTTATCATATTC